TTAAATAATATAATTAGTACTATTTTTGTCTAATTCATTCAATAAAATAATTAGGACTCAAAACTTCTAGACAAATTGGTATAAAAGCGTGTAAGGCTCCACAAATTTCTGAGCATTGACCGTAAAATAAGCCTGTTTGAAAAGAATTAATTATACATTGATTTAAACGACCAGGGTTGGCATCAATCTTTACCCCCATAGAAGGGACTGTTCATGAATGGATAACATCTGATGATGAAGTGATTACTCGTACATTTGTATTGGAAGGAATAACTACTCGTGTATCTACATCCAATAAACGAAAAGATTCTTTTATAACTTCATTAATTATATAAGAATCAAATCTATAATTCTCTAGTTCAGGGTATTCGTAAGATCAATATCATTGATGTCCAATAGCTTTAATTGTTAAAGAAGGATTTAGAACTTCTTCTAATATATATAAAATTTTTAAAGATGGAAGAGCAATAAATAAAAGAACTAAACCAGGTAAAAATGTTCAAATAAGTTCTAATTTTTCATTAGAAACTATTAAATGATTAACTAATTTATTTGATAAAATAAATAAAATATAATAAAAGATAAGACTAAAAATAAATACCAAAATAAACATAGTATTATCATGAAATCTATTTAATTCTTTTATTAAAAATGAGCTGGAATCATATAAATTTCAATTTCACATTAGAGAATTATTTATTTTTTTTTTTATAAAAATCGGGGTCTTCATTCTCTAACTTATGCTGCAAAAATTAAACCAATTACCATTGAGCAAGCTGTTATAGAAAGAGGTAAAATTTGCTTTCAACATATCTTTATTATTTTATCATAACGAAAACGAGGTACTACCCCTCGAATTATTACTACTAATCTAAGTAAAAAAATTTGTGCAAAAACAAATATAATAGAAGAACTATTTCTTTTAATAAAAAAAAAAGTTATCAAGTAAGTTGAGAAAAAAATTATTATATTTTCTCTTAAAAAAATTAAGGTATATATAATTCCTCCATATTCAGTAGAATATCCAGATACTAATTCTCTTTCTCCTTCTCTTAAGTCTATTGGAGCACGATTTAATTCAGCTAACAATGAAAAAAATATTAATCCAAAAATGGGGAATAAAAAAAAAAAAGGAGTTGATGAAAAATTAATATTATCTTTTATTGCTAATGAATTTCTGTAAGAAATTAAAGTAATGAATATAAATCCTAAAGTAACTTCATAAGAAAGTCTTTGTGTTAATGAACGTATTGCTCCTAATAAAGAATACTTTGAGTTTGAAGATCAACCTGCATAAATTAAACTATAAACTCCTATTCCTAATAATAGTAAAATTAAAAGAATAGAAAATTTTAAACTGTAACTAACTCAATAATAAGGAAGTAATCTTCATATTATTATAGCTAAAAAAAGCATATAAATTGGAGATCCATAATATCTCATTTTATTTCTTCAAATTACAGGAAAATCATCTTTTGTTATTAATTTAATGACATCGGCAAAAGGTTGAAAAAGTCCCATATAACCTACTTTATTAGGACCTTTCCGATAGTGAATATAACCTAAAATTTTTCGTTCTAAGAGAGAAAAAAAAGCAACTCTTAATATAACTATTAGAATTAAAAAAATTAATTGAGTTAAAGAAATAGTTATATATATTAATTTTGACATTAATCATATTAAGAAATGTTATTCATTCATTCATTTCTTTTGAGGGGGGGATGGGGGGGTGGGGTAAATGAGAGTATACCCTATAATGATAACAATATAAAGTATACCCTACAATGATAAATGAGAGTATACCCTATAATGATAACAATATAAAGTATACCCTACAATGATAAATGAGAGTATACCCTATAATGATAACAATATAAAGTATACCCTACAATGATAAATGAGAGTATACCCTATAATGATAACAATATAAAGTATACCCTACAATGTTTATTACCTTATTAATATTAACACAATAAAATTAACAAAGTATAATACTCTTATTAATTGACCTAAAAAAATATAAGGGAATTCTACCCCTATAGCCCCTAATCAAGTTAAAAAAATAAAAACAACAAATTGAATAATACATACCAATTTATATCAAATAGAAGTTAATTGTTTGAGAAAAAATGGTAACAAATACAAAATAAAGATTGAAAATATTATCATGATTACACCTCCTAGCTTATTAGGTACTGAGCGTAAAATAGAATAAGCAAATAGAAAATATCATTCTGGTTGAATATGGGGAGGCGTTCGTATAAAATTAGCTTCTTCAAAATTATCAGAGTCTATAAAGATAAAAGGTGATACTATTACAACTATAGAAAGAAAGAAAAAAGGAATAATAAATCCAATACTATCTTTTATAGTATATAATGGATGAAAATTTATTTTATCGGAATTTAGCGGTAGCCTTAATGGGTTTCTTCTACCTCTTTTATGTAAATATGCTAAATGTAAGATAACTATTACCAAAATTAAGAATGGTAAAATATAGTGAAGTGAGAAGAATCGAGAAATAGTGAATGTCCTAATAGAATAGCCGCCTCAAAATCAAATTACACAAGTATTACCGATATATGGTAAAGAAGAAATTAAATTAGTAATAACTGTTGCTCCTCAGTAAGATATTTGTCCTCATGGTAAGATATAGCCTAAAAAAGCAGTAATTATAACTATTAAATAAATAGTTACCCCTAGCATTCACGTCTGTTTTATTTTAAAAGATTTGTAAAATAAACCACGTGCAATATGAAAGTATAGAAAAATAAAAAAAAAAGAAGCTCCATTAGAATGAATATATCGAATTAATCAACCTCTTGATATATCTTGTATGATATGTAAAAGTTGGGTAAAAGCTACGTTAGGGGAGTATTGAAAAGTTAAGAAAAGTCCTCTAATAATTTGTATTGTAAGGATAATTCCTAATAAAGATCCAAACCCTCAATTATAACTTAAATTTGTAGGAGTCGGAAGTCGTAAGATTCTATTTAACATAATTTAGACAAATGTTTGTTTCTGTAAAGTTTTTTTTTCTAAATTAAAATAAGTAGTTAAAAAAAAAAATTAAAAAAAAAAAAAAAAAAAAAGGTATTGTAACCTTTTTATAAAAATAATGCTTTATCATTATTTTAGTATTAAGAGTAACTATAAATACAAATTTAGAGTAGAAGTATACTGGAAGAAATCTTATAATAATGATGATTAATGAATAAATTCATTGATTACTTTCTATTAAGAAATTAATTACTCAAAACTTAGGATAAAATATTAAGAATGGTGGGATTCCAATTATTGAATAGATTCTAATTAGTCAAATTATTAAGGTCGAAGGACTCAAATAAATCCTCATTAATTCTTTTAATTTTGATATTTTATTAAATTGTAAAATTAAAATTTTAATAATTACAAATATAAGAATTATATAACAAGAAAAATAAAACAAAAATAGAAATTTTCTTTGTTTTAATGCTAGAATTATTCATGAAATGTGAATAATAGAGGAATAAGTTAAAATAAGGCGAAGTGATCCGAGTTGATAGCTTCTAGGTGCTAAAAATATTCCTCCTAAAGAAGTTAATAAGAATAATTGAGTAAATTCAGTTATGTTTATTGCTGCTATTGGAATTAGTTTTATTATAGTTATAAGAAAAAAAAATTTTTTATAATCCAAGTTTTCAATAATACTAAATATTCAGGTATGAAAAGGAAATCCGCCTATTTTTATTATTAATGAATACCTATTTAAATATACTATAAATGAATTATTTAAGTGAGATATCATAATATTAGATATAAAAAATGCAGAAGAAGAAATTAACTGAATAATGAAATAAATAAAGACTTTTAGTTTTATTTTAGGAGTTTCATAAAAAGCCAATCAACAACTAAATATAAAACCAGTTAGTTCTATACCTACTCATATTCTTCATCATGTTCTTCTTGATACAGAAAATAAAATAAAAAATAAAATTATGAGTATGAATATATTTCTTTTCATTGAAATTAGGGGTTATCAAAAGTGACTGAAAAATTCATCTTTAGGCTCCAAACCTAGGGTTTTAATAAACTAACTTTTGGGTGAAGCAAAGTTAGAGAAAGACCCCATGATTATCTTTGAAGGATAATAGTTTAGATTTAACTTATAACTTCTAACTACTCCAAGGAGGATTTCCTTATTGGAAGTAAGGTATAATTATTATATTAAGTAGTTATAAAATAAAGTTATTCATTCATTCATTTCTTTTGAGGGGGGGATGGGGGGGTGGGGTAAATGAGAGTATACCCTATAATGATAACAATATAAAGTATACCCTACAATGATAAATGAGAGTATACCCTATAATGATAACAATATAAAGTATACCCTACAATGATAAATGAGAGTATACCCTATAATGATAACAATATAAAGTATACCCTTAATTTTCATATTCTTTTATATATCTAATTAATAAAAGAAGAATAACCCAGGTTTGAATAATTATAACTGCTGCTTCATAGAAGAAGAATATTGGCATATAAAGAGATTTTAACATACCTAATATTATATGACCAATTATAGTATTTATTGTTAAACGAAGTCCTAAAGTTAGTGGTCGAAGAATAACTCCAATAAATTCAATTGGGATAATTAAGAAGATTATAATTTTAGGTGTTCTAAGAGGAAGAAAATGAGAAGCTACTTTTAATCAAGAAAATTTTAATTGTTTAAATATTAAATATCATCAGGCTGGGATTGTAATACTTAAACTAAATACTAAGTGACTAAAAAATGAAAATCTTAGAGGAATTAAGTTTTGGTAATTAAGAATAAATACTATATAAACTGTAGAAATTAAATAAATATTATTATATTTCTTTTGTTTATTAGATAAATTAAATAATTTTGTAATTATAGATAAGAAAATAGTAGTTGATGAGGGAATTGATCAATAAGAAGTTCTTATTATGATAATAGATAAGAAAAGTATAGGTCAGTAATTTATATTTCAAGAGTAAGAACATGGATCAAATACTGAAAAAAGTCTTGTTACCATTTATTTACTTTTAAATTTTTATGTAATTTTCTTTTTTTTTTTAATTTAAGGTTAAAAGTGGGTCATCAAAATGATACTCTTAGTGTAAAATAAAAAAACATTATGCCTACTATGAATAAATTAAATAGTGGTATTGGGAATAATTGCGGCATTTTCAAAGAGGTTTTCCTAACTTTAAGTTTACAACTTAATGTAATATTATTTACTACTTTGAAAAAAGTTTTGAGTTTCATTAAGAGGAATATAAAATATTATTATAATAAAAGGTATTATTCATATCATTATTATTATAAGAGGTTTAATTTTTAGAGGAAAAGCTATTTTTAAACAGTAAGGGAATGTATGACCATGTCTAATACAAAAAAAAAAATTAAAGTTATAAATTCCGGTAAAAAGAAAATATATCAATAAAAGAATGATGATAATGAATGATTTATTTATTAATAATGATGTAATAAAAATTTCTCTGATTATTAGAATTGTAGGAGGCAGGCTTCTGTTTAAAATTAATCTTAGAAGTCACATTAATCTTAAAACTTTTGACGTTAAAAATAAATATTTGCTGATTAACATAGATCGTGAAAAAAAGATCGAATAAGTAAGATCTGCTAAAAAGAATAATAGGGAGGAAGTAAGACCATGAGAAATTATTAATATTAAAGCACCTTCTATTCTTTTTTCTATATTATGAAAAATTCCTAAAAGTATAAAATTTATATGTCTTACAGATGAATATGCAATTATTATTTTTGTATCTAATAAAATTAATACTATTAAAGCAGCAATTACTATGCCAATTATTCTTAATCTAATTAGATAATTTTTTATTATTTTTATATTTATAAATTTTGAAAATCGAAGTAGTCCATATCCTCTTATTTTTAGTAAAATTGAGGCAAGAATAATTCTTCCTAACATTGGAGCTTCAACATGAGCTTTAGGGAGTCAAATATGAAAAAAGAATCTTGGGGTTTTAGATAAAAATGCTAGTATTACCATTATTCTTATTATAGAATTAAGTCGAAAAGAATTAAAAGTATTAATTAAAAGGTTATTACCAGTTATATTTATATGAATAATGACTACTATTAAGGGTAGTGAGAAAAAAAATGTGTATAGAAATATATATATACCTGCGGTTAAACGTTCGGGCTGGTACCCTCAACCTAAAATTAAGATTACTGAAGGTATAAGAGTAAATTCATAAATAATATAAAATGTTAGTAGTTTTGTTCTTATAAATAGACAAACGAGTATAATTAATAGCCTGAATAAAGTTAAGTTTATAGTTATAGTGTTATTTAATAAAAATAAGGAAAAAGTAATTCATAAAGTTAAGAGAATTAATGGGTTAGAAGTAGAATCTCTTATAAATTCTAAATTAAAAAATTTAATATGTTCTGTCTGAATTAAAAAAAAACTAATTAGTGGAATTAAAAAAAGAAAATAAGATTTTATTAAGTTAAAGGATAGGCAGGGAGCAATACTTATTAAAGAAATAATTACTTTGATAAATTTAGTCTTTTTAATGATTCTCTTCCTGTTCAACGTACTATAGAAATAAAAAGTCTTAAACCTAACGATCTTTCTATTACTATTAGTACTAAAAAGGTTAGAATGGATATTAAATTTCTGTTTAAGTTAATTGATCTTATTAGTCAAAGAGTAACTATTATAACTTCAGCTGATAAAAGAATACTAATTGCTCTTAATTGTATTAATAGGGTGAAAAGTGTCATTGTAAATACGAATGTTAAGCTTTCTAGCATTAATTTTGACTTGTTAATTTTTACAAATTTGCAATTTGTTGTTTTATATAAACTACAAAATTTTAGAAAGTTTTTGTATAGCGTATACCTCCTCCTTTTATTCGTGAAATTCATGTTAATGTAATTACTATAATTAAAAGAAGAAGAAAGATTAAGGCTCTTCAAATTCATAGGACTAAAGGAGAATAAATTTTAGATGAGATACTAAAGGTATGTTGAGGAACTTGGATATTTTTAATTATAAAGTATAAACCAAAAAAGAATATTAAAATATTTAATTGATATTGGTTAAAAGAAGTATGTGTAGGGTTGTGGATAGTTATACTAATACAAATTCCTATAATTACTATTAAACCGGTAGAAAATACAATAAGCAAAAGAAAAAAAGAATAACATGATAAAGATTTATTAATATAACATAATGAACTAAGGCCAAAAGTAGTAGTTATTACTGAGATTAATTGAAATAAAGGATTATTTATAGATAAAAAAAATATTATTCTAAATATGGTTATAAAACAAAGGGCTCAGATTATAAAAGTGTCTAGGTTTATGATAAAATTATTAAGAGAAAAATTATTCTAATTAATATCAGAGTTTTGAGTGTATTTTTAGAATTAAATAAGATATTTTGATGGCTTAAGGTAGCTCATTTTTTTAAGATTCTTCATATTATTGAATTATAAAATTGAAGTATTGATGAAATAACTTGAGTTAAAGTTGTTAAAATTTTTAAAGTTTCTCTTGCTATCTTTCCAATAAATATAATATATCAGCTTCTTCTAAAAAAGAAATAAATTTTATAAAATCAATATCAACCTGTAAATATGCCTCTAAGAATAATGATTTGAAGAAAAATTTTATCTCTTTTTGTTATTAAATTAAATGGGATTAAAGGTAAAATTCAAATAAAAAATGTGCCGAAAATAGTTGTATAAAAAAGTATAATCATAATTGTTTGTAACATTTTTATATTAGTCGATTTTATAGTTCAAGTATTATTAGGAATTAAATTAATAAGATTAAGAATTCGAAAAGAGTAAATAGTAGTTAGGCATACAGAAGTATTAATTAAAATAAATATAAAAAAAATAGTTTTTTTATACATAAATATTTCTATAATTATATCTTTAGAATAAAATCCTGAAAAGAAAAATATACCACAAAGTCTTATAATTGCTGAATTTAATATAATTCTAAGTAATGGATAAGTTTTTATATTAATAAAAATTTTTCGGGTATCTTGCTCTCTTTGAGAGTAATGTAGGATTCTTCCAATAATTATAAATAATATAGCTTTAGTAAAAGCATGTATTGTTAAATGAATAAAAGCTAATTTTGAATTCCCTGCTAAAACTGTAATAATGATTATTATTATTTGCCTTAATGTAGATATTGCAATAATTTTTTTTAAATCTGTAGCTATAAAAGCTCTTACTCTCCTTACAAAAAGAGTAGTAACAGCGATAATTAAAAATCATTTTGTATTAGTTAATGAAGAAATTATCCTATTATATCGTATTATTAATAAAATTCCGGCAGTAATTAAAGTAGAAGAGTGAACTAGTGAAGAAATAGGGGTAGGGGCTATTATAGCTTTGGGGAGCCATTCTGAGAATGGTAATATGGCTCTTTTAGTTATAAGCGCAATTAAAAAAAAAATAACAAGTTTTGGAGCAGAAGAAAGATTAATAAATTCAACATTTAAAGTAGAACAAAGTCAATAAGCAGATGCAATAAGAAAAAACCTATCTCCTAATCGAGTAATAAAATAAGTATAAAAAGCAGATTCTATTGCTTTTTTAGAAAAATAGTGTAAAATTAGGATAATTGATGTAATACCAAGTCCTTCCCATCCAATAAGTCTGGTTACTAAACTTCTTCTTATAATTAAAATTAATATAGACAAAACAAAGAACCTTAGACAAGGATAAAATCAGGTATTAATCTTTTCTTCTTTTATAATGTACTCTTTAGAATATATAAAAATAGCTCTTGAAATTAATATTACTGTTATTACATATAAATTTGTTATTAAATCAAAGTGAAATATATAACAGAAATTTTCTATTAATTCATATTCAATTGAACAATCTATATTCAAAAAATATATTGTCATTTGATTTCAGGAAGCCCAATTTTGATGTACAAGATCAATATTTTATTTTAAATTATGAAATCAAAGAGGGTGGTAGATTTAATACCTCTTCTTAGTTAGAAGCTAAGTTAGACAAAAAGTCTTTACCCCCCAGCATAGGATAAGCTGTAATTATCTCTTATTAATCCAAAATTAATTATGCAAGTTACATTACTACACTTACTTGAGAAAATTCCCATTATTAGTTTCTAAGGCTAATGCATTTAATCTGCCAAAGTAAAATTTTAAAAGGAGATTGTTCTTTCGGCGAAGCATGAATTCGCTGGCTTAGATTATAGCCTACCTTTTATCTACTAAGAGAAATATTATTCATATTTGAAGCTTAAATTCAATTCATTTAATCTGACATCTTAGTTCTCAAAATTCACTTTCCAGTAAATTTACTATGTTACGACTTATCCCCCATTTAAAGGGGAGTGACGGGCGATATGTACTCATACCCATAAGATATTCATTATACTTTTGTAAAGTTTAATTACTTTCAAATCCAAATTCATTGAGGGATTTCAGCCGGGAATTTAAGTCAAATTCATTTATATTAGATAAATGCAATTCATCTTAACTTAAGCATTTTCTTTACCTTTACCTGAAGTTTGTGATATTTTTATCTTTTTTAGTTACTTTTTAATGTATACTTATACGGCGGTATAAAGGATGTTTTATACAAGCTTAAGAAAGGTTTTTCGGGGATTGTCGAATTAAAAGACAAATTTCTCTGAAAATTAGGGTATACAGCCGGGTTTGTTAATTTTAAGAATTTCTTAGTTCTCTGGAGAAATAGGTTCAGAATAATAGGGTATCAAATCCTAGTTTCTTTCCTGAATTTATAGTGATATCTTTATAAAAGTTTGTTTATTAATTTATATTATAATATTAGACCATAATATAACTTATTTATTTTTATTATTTATAGAGTAGACATCCATAAGATATATTACATAGTTTTGCCCTTTTATAATTTAATATGTTTTACCGCTGAAGCTGGCACATATTTTTCCTGGACTAATTTTAATTACATTCAACTATAATATTTATGGCTTAGAAGTTTTGTCTTGGTATATTATTAATTAAAACCTAATTAAATCAACTAAGATTAGCCAAAAACTAAAGCTTTTTAAAATAAGATTTATTATATATATATATAATAGAAGAATTCTTTCTTATTTTCTTACTAGTTTATTAAAAACTATGTTTTTTCAAAACATGATTCCTTTTAAAGGGTAAGAATTTTTAAAAATATCATTCTAGTGAACCTTCTAATCATTCTATAATCAATCCTAGTATAAGAATTATTATTAAGATAGAAAAAATTAAAATAGAAAAGAAAAGGTTTATTACAAAATTAGTAATTAGAGGGATAAAAATAATAATTTCTAAATCAAAAATTAAAAAAATAATTAGAATTAAAAAATATTGAATTGAGAAAGGAACACGAGTAACAAACAGAGGTTCAAATCCACATTCAAAAGGGGTTCCTGAAGTTTCTATTAAATTTTTATTATTTATAAAAAAAATTCTTAATAAAATTATAATTCTAATAATAAGTAAATTTACTCTAATTATTATCCTTAAAAAGATCATAAAGAAGTGAATAATTTACAATTTTTACTTTCAAAGTAACTGTTTTGACTTTAAACTAACTTCTTAAAAATTTAATCTGATCCTTTCGTACAAAGATTAAAGTTAAAAATAGAGATAGAAACTGACCTGACTTACGTCGGTCTGAACTCAAATCATGTAAGATTTTAATAGTCGAACAGACTAACCTTTAAATTTTCTTCTCTAATAGGTTATCTTAATTCAACATCGAGGTCACAAGCATCAATCTCAATAAGTTCTTGAGATTGATATTATGCTGTTATCCCTGAGGAAGCTTTTCTTTTTTTTCCATCTGAAAGCTTTTGTAATTTTTATATTTAAATTAAATTTAAAGCAAATTTCTTTTATTGCTCGATACCCCCAATCAAACTAGTTAAAATAAATAATTTGTTTTTTGTTTATTTTTTAACTAATTAAGCTCTACAGGGTCTTCTCGTCCCCTATTTTTATTTAAGCCTTTTAACTTAAAAGTTAATTTATTATAACTTGTATGAGACAGTTTAAGTCCGTTTAATCCTTCATTCTATCATCCAATTAAAATGCAATTTATTATGCTACCTTAGCACAGTCAGGCTACTGCGGCTCTTTAAAATATTCAGTGAGCAGATTGTACCTTAAATTATTTTCTTAAGGACAAGTTTTTGATAAACCGGCGAACTTATTAATTGCTGAATTCCTTATACAAGTATGTACTTAATACTCATTCTATGATTATTATTTGAATTTTAAAAATGTATTTAATTTTCTAATAACCTCTTAATAGATTAAATAAATTTTATTTTAAATAAAATAGATTTACTAAATATAATGTTAATATTTATAATATTTTACAAATCTAATTTATATGAGAGCATGTAAGAAACTTTAATGGAGCTTATCCCCCATTAATTTACTAAAAGTTAAATTTTAAACGTTTTAAATATTTAAAATTTTATTGCTTTAACTGAATTAAATTCATTTCTTAGAAAACCAGATATCTTAAAGTTCGATTTGCATTTAACTTCTATAAAAAAATATTAATTAATTTTGAAACAGTAATTTTCATTTTTTTATAGATCACTTTAATTCGGGAATAATTTATCTATTTTTTTTTCCATAGACCATGATGCAAAAGGTACTTCATTGAGAATACTTTGTTATACTTTAACTAAATCCTTTTCAGTACTTATTGTTTAAATTTAGTTATTAATCAGAATTTTATATTATTTTTTTATTTATTTTATAATAAAATAATTAAGTTATTTATTGTTATAGTATATGTAAGTAGAAGTTTTACTCTTCTATATTAATTTGACAAACTAATGTTATTTTATTTTAACTATACTTACTTTTAAAGAAAGTAATTTACACCTAAAGGTCCACATACTTTTGTTCTTTTTAAACTATTTCTTTATTAGAACCTCTTTATGCAGATTTTTTTAGTGTAAATAAAATGTTCTTTTTTGAACTAAAGTTCTTAATAATTAAAATTAAATTATTCTTCCTCAATATAAAAATAAATATAGAAATAATCAAACTACATCAACAAAATGTCAATATCAAGCCGAGATCTCAAATCTACATATTTTATAACATCTTATTAATTTAGTAAAAAACTTAGTATAGTTGGTTAATAATATAAGACTTCCCAAGATTACGTGAATTCCGTGAAATCCTGTAGTAATATAAAATAAAGCCCCATAAATTCCATCTCTAATAACAAAATATCTTTCATAAAATTCTTCTAATTGTAAAATGGTAAAAAAGAATCCAAAGATTACAGTAATTAAAAGAAATTTTTTTGCAATTTTACATTTATTATTTATTAGGTTAAAATGAGAGATGTTTAGAGTAACCCCCGAAGTTACTAAAATTAAGGTACTTAATAATGGTACTTTTAAAGGATCAATAGTTTTAATTCCTAGAGGAGGTCATGTCTCTAGAGGTGCAATAAAAAAATGAAAATATCCTCAGAAAAAGGAAAAAAAGAATATAATTTCAGAAGAAATAAATAAAATTATTCCTAATTTTATACCTTTTTGGATATCAATAGTATGTATACCACATATTCTTTCATTTTCTAAGTCCTGTATTCATAAAATAACAATGAGTGAGAACGAAAAAAAGCATAATACTATTTTATAATCTATCAATTTTTTATTAAATATTATAATTATTCTAGAAAATAAATTAAGTAATCTGATTGAGATTAAAAAAGGTCAGGGGCTTCGTTCAATAGCACTGTATGGATTAATTAATAAATTAGACATTGTTTAAAAATTAATTTATTTAATCATCTAAGCTTCTTCAAAGCTTTGCTTTTAGTTAAGCTATTTAAACTCTGATCAGATAGAAACTTTGTTTATCTTTTATTTGCTAAATAAATGTATTATTAACATACTACTATCCGAATTAAGGCAGATTGCTATTGAAGGGTCGAAACCAACTGTTATTGATAGTTATTAACTACTTAATTAAATTTATTTGGGGAAAATCTTTTTTATTTTCATCTTTGAGTTAAAAGCTCAAAACTTTTATCAGCTACCCAAATAGTTAGAATTAAAATTCAATTTTGATGTTAACAGCAACATGCCGCTTTTTGGCTTTAACTAAAATTTTTAGGGTGCCTGAGATTAAGGAACATCTTGATGAGATGGATACGGTAAAAATTTACCCTCTAAAAATTATTATTCTTTTAATGTAATGATAGGAAGAGTTAAACAATGGCCAAAATAAGGACTTATTTTATGAACCCTTTCTAAGAAGTGATTTGAGTAACTCATAAATAAAATAGGAGTTTTTTTTAATAAAGAGTTAAATAAAGTAATTGTAAAAATTCTTACTCCGAATATTGAGAGTCAATACCCTATATTAGAAATTTTATTTCAGTTATAGTATAAATCTGGGTAATCAATACCTCGGCGAGGCATACCTGCCAATCCTATTATATGTTGAGGAAAAAAAATACCATTAATTCCTAGAAATGATAAAAAAAAATGGGATTTTAATAATTTTTTATTTAGGGCTAAACCTATTATTAAGGGTGATCAGTAAATAAGCCCGGCATAAATTGCGAATACTGCACCTATTGATAGTACATAATGAAAATGTGCTACTACATAGTAAGTATCGTGAAGAATAATATCTATTGAAGAATTAGCAAGTATAATTCCTGTTAGGCCCCCTCCAGTAAATAGAACAATAAACCCCAAAGATCATAAAATTAAAGGATTTTTTTTGATTGAAGAATTTGTTAAAGTAGAAATTCAACTGAAAACTTTAACTCCTGTGGGAATAGCGATGATTATTGTAGCTGCGGTAAAATAAGCTCGGGTATCTACATCTAACCCCACGGTAAATATATGATGAGCTCAAACTAAAAATCCTAAGATTCCAATTGATACTATTGAATAGATTATTCCAATTGTTCTGAATGATTCTTTTTTACCGGTTTCTGAAATAATTACATGAGAAATAACTCCAAATCCAGGTAAAATAAGAATATAAACTTCAGGATGACCAAAAAATCAAAATAAATGTTGGAATAGAATAGGGTCCCCCCCACCTAAAGGATCAAAAAATCTAGTATTTATGTTTCGATCTATTAAAAGTATTGTAATTCCCCCGGCTAAAACAGGTAAGGAAAAAATTAATAATAATGCAGTAATTAATACAGATCAATTAAATAAAGTTAAGTAAATTAAATCTTCTTTATAATAAAATATGTTTATGATGGTTACAACATAATTAATAGCTCCTGCAATAGACCTAATACCTGCTAGATGAAGAGAAAAAATAGTTAAGTCAACAGAAATGCCCATATGTCCTTCTCTTCTTAAAGGAGGATATAGAGTTCATCCTGTACCTCTACCAGGTGAAATTAAAATTCTTACTAACAAAAAAAATAATGAACAGGGTAATAGTCAAAACCTTATATTATTTAAGCGAGGAAAAATTATATCTATACTTCCTAGTATAACAGGAACTAGTCAATTAGCAAAAGTACCTATTATAATTGGTATAACTATAAAAAAAATTATAATTAGAGCATGAGAAGTAACAATTACATTATAAGTTTGGCCTATTAAAGTTCTTCCTAGATATCTCAATTCTATTCGAATTAATATACTAAAGGCTAAGCCTAAAAATCCAGCGAAAATTCCAAAAAATAAGTATAAAATTCCAATATCTTTATGATCAGTTGAATAAAATCATCGTGACAT